GGTATTTTGTTCAACAAATATGAGAATCCATATTTTATTATCCCGTGTTGTAAGAAAAAAAACTGAATCGGAAAAAAATATTTTTTTTTGTCGAACGTGTTCATTCGTTTTGACTACTTTAACAAACATATTTGCTCATAGTAATTTCGACTTCATCCCTTCCCGGAGTTCATTCTCGGGGGAACCTCGTTTAAAATTTTCCGGTGTATTCTTTCCAATCTACTTCTTTTCTTCTTATTTCGTTGGAAATCAGATAAAGACAATTCCTGTTTGATATAGCTATTTGTGCTAGTATTTTACGATTAAGAAGCAACTGTCTCTTGTATAGATCACGGATTAACTCACTATAACTATAGGATACTCGCGTTTCTCGGATTCCTGCGTTTATCCGAGTGATCCACAAACGACGAAAATTTCTCTTTTGCTTATCCCTATCCCGATGAGACGAAACTAAAGCTCTTATTTTCTGTTGAGTAATAGTTCGAGTAAGTCTTGAATGAGCCCCTCGAAAGCTTGATGCAAATAAACGAATTTTTGTTCTACGCCTCCGAGCTATATATCCGCGTTTAATTCTGGTCATTTAATAAATAAGACTTTGATAAATAACTAATTGATTTCCTTTCTTTCAGTTATTCTTTTCCCCTTTCCTGGTCTATTAATAATCAAACGGATTTTTCCAATGTATAAAAAAAGAGATTCCAATGGCTTTGGCTACTATAACCTTCCCAACCACGATTTTTTCTTTTTTTGTAAGTATTTTACTGCAAAATACAAAAGAAATAAGAAATCTTTTTTTGCTAGGTGTCAAAAAAAATAAATTCAATAAAAAAAAGAAATATAAATTAAATGGATTAAAGAAATAGTGGGTTCCGTCGTTTCTATGGTTACTTCTTAAACGGTGAGGTCTTCTCTATACACCGGAGCCTTTAATTTCATTTAATTAATGTTATTGAGAACTTGTATGGTTCACACCACACTCTTTGGCTCTACCCCTGAATTATCCAGTAATAGGTCTTTCACAATCAGACCCGCCTATACAGTAACGGTATTTACTTATGAAAGTTAGCTGGGTAGCTGACCCTTGTAGTCCGTTCTTGACCGAAGGGGAACTTTATTTTTATGTTTTTTTTTCATTTAAATAAAATAAGATTTCTTCCGCTTAATGGATAACCATTTGCTACCAATGGAGAATTGCTTATCATCTTAAATTCAGGTGATTAGATTTGCACCAACGGAAACCATAAACTTTAATACACAATATAAGCGATCAATTTGCTTATTTTTAGATAGTGAAGGGCGTTCCTTCTTCTATTCTATCCTATTCATAGGTACTGATCATTCCTACTGGAAAGCGTTTTTCTTTCTTTTTTTGTGTCAGCTTATGATCTAAACGAGTCGCACATACACCCTAGTACATGTTCCTCGACGCTGAGGACATCCCCCAAGAGCGGGGGATTTCGTGACATTTCGAATTGGCTGTCTTGTATTTCTAATAAGTTGTTTAATAGTTGGCATGTTGAATCATATACATAATGGGCTGGTTTAGATTGATCCTAACCGGATGATTATGAATTTTTTCTATTTAATAGAATAGTAAACTCGGAGATAAAATAGAAAATCACGGATTTGCACAAAATCTATCTTTTTTTCATTCAACTGCTACAAGATCAATAATTCCATAAGCTTGGGCTTCTGTTGCTGACATAAAAACGTCTCTTTCCAAGTCTTCAGAGACAACCCATAATGGTTTGCCCGTTCTTTGTGCATAAACCCTTGTGATGGTTTCGCGTATTTTCAGCAGCTCTTCCGCTTCCAGGATAAATTCTCCCGTTTGCGCCTCATAAAAAGAAGCAGCAGGTTGATGGATCATTACCCTGATGATACAAGGGTTTTCTATCTGGTGTGATGAAACGAACAGAAAAGAAAGATAAAGAATAATAGGAAAAAAGATAGAATTATATAACCGTACGGGCATCCTCTTTTGTGCATTGCATACGGCTCTAGAATCAAATTGACCCTTTTACCCTCCATTGAAGAAAGATAAAAATAGAATTTATCAGCCCCAGATGGGTAAATGATCAAATTGCCACCCTTCCTTTCGTAGGAGTTCAAAAATGCTATAAAAAATACTATGATGGCTCCGTTGCTTTCTATTTTAAAATGGATTCTTTTTTATATCTTTGATTGAGCAATCCCAAAGTTTCTTTTTTTTATCCAAAAAATATTTTTTCACGCTCTTTTTTATAACAAAAATATTGTTTAAGAGCCCTTCGATGGGAAAACAAAAAAGTTTGTGACGCTGGATTGGACTTCCGAGAGATAATTGAAAATCCCTGTTATCTCATACTACTCTCTCGATACATAATCGAATCTTTTGGAAAAAAGACAATACAAAAATTTTTCATATCGAATTCGAAGTGCCATGCTATTATTACTTTATTATTACTTAATATTCATATGGCGAAGGCATAGTTCTCTTTTGTCTCTCAAATAAAAAACC